AAAGAGACACGCTATAAAAATAGACCCTTTTATGAAACTTATTATCTGGATGGAAATCAAGAAAATTCTAAGTTAGAAATATTTCAAGAAAAAAATCGACTATGGTTTGAAAAATCTTTTGTAACTATTCTTTTTGACTATAAAAGATGGAATCGTCCGTTGCGGTATATAAAAAACGATCGATTTAAAAATGCTGTAAGAAATGAAATGTCACAATATTTTTTTTATACATGTCAAAGTGATGGAAAAGAAAGAATATCTTTTACATATCCACCCAGTTTGTTAACTTTTTTGGAAATGATACAAAGAAAGATATCTCTGTTCACAGCAGATAAACTCTCTTCGGATGAATTATATAATAATTGGAGTTATATCAATGAACAAAAAAGAAAAAACTTAAACAAAATTTTTATAAAAAGAATCAAAGCTCTAGACAAAACTTTAGATAAGCGATTCTTTGCTCTGAATATACTTGAAAAAAGAACTCGATTTTGTAACGATAATACCAAAAAAGAGTCCTTACCTAAAATATATGACCCTTTCTTGAATGGCCCCTACCGTGGACGAGTCAAGTTTTTTTTTTCACCTTCAATCCAAAATAAAACTTCCCTAAAAAATTCCCGAGAGAGCTTTTGTATAAATAAAATTCACGGTATCCTTTTTATTATTCATTACCTAGAATTTGAACAGAAAAAAAATCCATTTGATAGCAAATCATTAAAAAAAAAAATAGATTATTTCTTGAACTTAATCAATGAATTTACAGACAAATCAAGTTTCAATTTTAAGGAGCTTGCTTTACTTCCCGAACACGAACAAGTAAGAATTGATTCACAATATGGAAAAAAAAATTATAAATTTCTATTTGATGCAGTTATAACTGATCCTAATCCTAACGATAAAAAAATAAGAAAAAAACCTATTGGAATAAAAGAAATCGGTAAAAAAGTTCCTCGATGGTCATACAAATTAATTAACGATTTAGAACTACAGGAAGGAGAACACGACGAAGGGGTAGTCGAGGATTATCAAATTCGTTCAAGAAAATCCAAACGTGTAGTGATTTTTACTGATAACCTACAAAATACCGATACTAATTCCAAAGATACTCATAATACTGATCAAACAGACGAAGTGGCTCTAATACGTTATTCACAACAACCGGATTTTCGTCGAGACATAATCAAAGGTTCCATGCGTGCTCAAAGACGTAAAACAGTTATTTGTAAACCCTTTCAAGCAAATGTGCATTCACCCCTTTTTTTTGATAGAATAGACAAAGACTTTTTTTCTTTTGATATTTCGGGGCTGATGAAAATCACTTTTAAAAATTGGATATGGAAAAACACAGAATTAAAAAATTCAGATTATACAGAGAAAAAGACAAAAGACAGTGAGCAAAAAAAAGAAAAGGACAAAAGAGAAGAAGACAAAAGAAGAGAGAAAGGGCGTATAGAAATAGCAGAAGCATGGGATAGTATTCTACTTGCTCAAATAATAAGAGGTCTTTTGTTAGTAACCCAATCTTTTTTTAGAAAAAAAATTCTATTACCCTTCTTAATAATAGTTAAAAATATCATCCGTATACTAGTATTTCAATTTCCCGAATGGTCCGAGGATTTAAAGGATTGGAATAGAGAAATGCATGTTAAATGTACTTATAATGGCGTTCAATTATCAGAAACAGAATTTCCGAAAAACTGGTTAACAGACGGTATTCAGATAAAGATCCTATTTCCTTTTCGTCTGAAACCGTGGCACAAATCTAAGCTACAAGAACCTTATAATGATCCGGTGAAAAAGAAAAGAAACAGACAAAAAAATGATTTTTGTTTTTTAACGGTTTGGGGAATGGAAACCGAACTGCCCTTTGGCTCTCCCCGAAAACAACCTTCGTTTTTTAAACCTATTTTTAAAGAACTCAAAAAAAAAAATAAAAAATTGACAAAGAAGTGTTTTCTAGTTCTAAGAATTTTAAATGAAAGAACAAAATTTTTTCTAAATGTTTCAAAAGAAACAAAAAAATGGTTTATTAAAAGCATTCTAGTTCTAAAAGAAATAGTAAAAGAACTCGCAAAAAGAAACCCAATTATATTATTTGGATTGAAAGAAATAGAAATATATCAATTAAGTGAAACTCAAAAAGAAAACGATTCAATAATAAATAATCAGATAATTCATGAATCGGTCAGTAAAATTCGATCTACAGATTGGACAAATTATTCATTAACAAAAAAAAAAATAAAAAATCTGACTGATAGAACAAACACAATCCTAAATCAAATAGAAAAAAAAAAAGGATTTATAATCCGAGATATGTATATTAGTCCTAACAAAAAAAGTTATGATGATAAAAGATTTGAACCGCCAAAAAATATTTGGCAGATATTAAAAAGAAAAAATGCTCGACTAATACGTAGATCGGATTATTTTATAAAATTTTTTCTCGTTGAAAGGATATATATGGATATCTTTTTATGGGTCATTAATATTCCCAATATCAATGCACAACTTTTTCAGGAATCAACAAAAAAAATTCTTACTAAATACATTTCCAATAAGAAAGATATTTACAATAATGAAACAAACCAAGAACGAATTTATAAAATAAATCAAAGTATAATTAACTTTATTTCGATTATAAAAAAGTCACTTTCGAATATTAGGAATAAAAGTACACAGACTCTTTTTGACTTATCTTACTTGTCACAAGCATATGTATTTTACCAATTATCACAACCCCCAGCTTTTAACTTATATAAGTTAAGATCCGTTTTTCAATATAATGGAACGTCTTTTTTTCTTAAAAATGAAATAAAGGATTATTTTGTTGGAACACAGAAACTATTTAATTCCGAATTAAGACATAAGAACCCCCGAAATTCTGGAATGAATCAACGGAAAAATGGGTTTTTGTTAAAGAGTCATTATCAATATGATTTATCTACGATTAGATGGTCTAGATTAGTATCACAAAAATGGAGAAATAGGGTCAATCAAAACTCTATAGACCAAAATCAACATTTAAAGAAATGTGATTCATATGAAAAAAACCCATTAATTCACTCCGAAAAACAAAAAAAATTTGAAGCGGAGTCATTACCAACTAAAAAAGAAAATTTTAAAAAACAATATAAATATGATCTTTTATCCTATAAATTTATATCACCTAAATCTATTAATTATGAATATAAGCAGAACCCATCTATTTATGGATTACCATTACAAGTAAATAATAAGCAAGAGATTTTTGATAATTATAGCACACATAAACGAAAAATATTTAATGTGCCGGAGAGTATCCCTATCAATAATTATCGAGTCGAAGATAATATTATAGATATGGAGAAAAATCCGGATAGAAAATATTTTGATTGGATAATTCTCGATTTTTGTCTTAGAAAGAAAGTCGATATTGAGGCTTGGATCAATATTGATACTGACACCAATAGTAATAAATATACTAAGACTAGTAAGACTCGTACGAATAATTATCAACAAATAGTTGAGAAGATCGACACAAAAGGTCTTTTTTATCTCACGATTCATCAAAATAAAGAAATCAACCTATCCAATTTCAATAAAAAAAAAAAACTTTTTGATTGGATGGGAATGAATGAAGAAATACGAAGTTGTCCCATATCGAATCTGGAACTTTGGTTCTTCCCAGAATTCTTGATACTTCATAATGCGTATAAGATTAAACCGTGGGCCATACTAATCAAATTAATTCTTTTAAATTTGAATATAAATGAAAATGCTAGTGAAAATAAAAGTATCGCTAGAAAGAAAAAAGGAGATATTGTTATATCAATATTTGCGAATGAAAAAAAATATCTTGAATTAAAAAACCGAAATCAAGGAGAAAAAGAATCCGCAAGCCAAGCATATTTTGAATCATCTCTCTCAAACCAAGAAAAGGATGTTGAAGAAGATTATGTAGGATCAGACATGAAAAAAGATAGAAATAAAAAACAATACAAGAAAAATACGGAAGCGGAGTTTGATTTTTTCCTAAAAAGATATTTGCGTTTTCAATTGAGATGGGATGATGTTTTAAATCAAAAAATGATCAATAACATCAAAATATATTGTCTCCTGCTTAGACTGATAAATCCAAGAGAAGTTTCCATATCCTCTATTGAAAGGGGAGAATTGAGTCTGGATATTTTACTGATTCAGAAAGATTTCACTCTTACAGAATTGATGAAAAAAGGAATATTGATTATCGAACCCGTTCGCCTGTCTATAAAAAACGAAGGACAATTTATTATGTATCAAACCATAGGTATTTCGTTGGTTCATAAGAGTAAGCATGAAATAAATCAAAGGTACCGAGCAAAAAGCCCTGTTGATAAGAAGAATTCTGACGAATTCATTGCAAAACATCAAAAGATGGCTGGAAATAGAGAAAACAATCATTATGATTTATTTGTTCCGGAACATATTTTATCCCCTAGACGTCGTAGAGAATTGAGAATTCGAATTTGTTTTCATTCTAGGAATAGAAACGATCTGCCTCGAAATACAACATTTTGTAATGGACAGAAGGTAAACAGTCAAGTTTTGGATAAAAGCAAAGGATATACAAATAAACTAATTAAAATGAAATTAAAGTTTTTTCTTTGGCCTAATTATCGATTCGAAGATTTAGCTTGTATGAATCGCTATTGGTTTGATACCAATAATGGCAGTCGTTTCAGTCTGGTAAGGATACATATGTATCCGCGATTGAAAATTCGTTAATGGTACATTTTTTTCCTCTATTTCCCGTACCATGATCTATGAAAACAAAAAAAGCACACATGCATTGTCTTACATTCCATTCTGATACATGATTCAATGACATATCCATTAGATCTAGACACGATAACCAATTCTATTATTTTCATTTTAGGTCTCTATTTTTTATCTTTTGTGAGTACAGAAAACCTTTTTTGTATACCTAGTCGAATCCTATTTTATTTGATCAAATTGGGAATTATTAAAAAAATGAAGATTATTGTGTATACTAAATTAAACTGAATGGCATTATTATTATTGATCAATAAAACTACCTAGCACTAAAAAGAGGGGGGAAGAAGATTTCATTTTATGGTAAAAAATTCATTCATCTCTGTTATTTCGCAAGAAGAAAAAAAGGGGTCTATTGAATTTCAAATATTCAGCCTCACCAATAGGATACGAAAACTTTCTTCACACTTGGAATTGCATAGAAAAGACTATTTATCTCAGAGAGGCCTACGTAAAATTTTGGGAAAACGCCAACGGTTGCTGTCTTATTTGTCAAAGAAAAATAGAATATGTTATAAAGAATTAATTAATAGGTTAGCTATTCGGGAATCAAAAAATCGTTAATTTGAAGAGACTTTTTGAATTATTTGATTTATTAGATCTTGAATTTTAATGAACTTATTTTAGTTTTCAGCAATTCATGAAAGAATGAATCGAGGAAAAACATATGAATAGACCAGCTACAAGAAAAAACCTCATGATAGTAAATATGGGCCCCCACCACCCATCAATGCATGGTGTTCTTCGACTCATCGTTACTCTAGATGGTGAAGATGTTGTTGACTGTGAACCAATATTGGGCTATTTACATCGAGGGATGGAAAAAATTGCGGAAAACCGAACAATTATACAATATCTGCCTTATGTAACACGTTGGGATTATTTAGCTACTATGTTCACAGAAGCAATAACCGTAAACGGACCGGAACAGTTGGGAAATATTCAAGTACCTAAAAGAGCCAGCTATATCAGAATAATTATGTTGGAGTTGAGTCGTATAGCTTCTCATCTGTTATGGCTCGGTCCTTTTATGGCAGATATTGGGGCACAGACGCCCTTCTTTTATATTTTCCGAGAAAGAGAATTAATATATGATCTATTCGAAGCTGCCACCGGTATGAGAATGATGCATAATTATTTTCGTATCGGAGGAGTAGCGGCTGATCTACCTCATGGCTGGATAGATAAATGTTTGGATTTTTGCGATTATTTTTTAACAGGAATTTCGGAATATCAAAAACTTATTACACGAAATCCTATTTTTTTAGAACGAGTTGAAGGAGTCGGCATTATTGGTACGGAGGAAGTAATAAATTGGGGTTTATCAGGACCGATGTTGCGAGCTTCCGGAATACAATGGGATCTTCGTAAAGTTGATCATTATGAGTGTTACGACGAATTTGATTGGGAAGTACAGTGGCAAAAAGAAGGGGATTCATTAGCTCGTTATCTAGTCCGAATTGGTGAAATGACGGAATCCATAAAAATTATTCAACAGGCTCTGGAAGGAATTCCGGGAGGGCCATATGAGAATTTAGAAATCCGATACTTTGATAGAGAAAGGAATCCCCAATGGAATGATTTTGAATATCGGTTTATTAGTAAAAAACCTTCTCCTACGTTTGAATTGCCGAAACTAGAACTCTATGGGAGAGTCGAAGCTCCAAAAGGAGAATTGGGAATTTTTCTGATAGGGGATCGGAGCGGTTTTCCTTGGAGATGGAAAATTCGCCCACCAGGTTTTATCAATTTGCAAATTCTTCCTCAGTTAGTTAAAAGAATGAAATTGGCTGATATTATGACGATACTAGGTAGCATAGATATCATTATGGGAGAAGTTGATCGTTGAAATGATAATTGATACAACAGAAGTACAAGATATCAATTCTTTTTCTAGATTTGAATTTTTAAAAGAAGTCTATGGAATTATATGGTTCCTTATTCCTATTTTTACTCCGGTATTGGGCATCACGATAGGTGTATTGGTAATTGTATGGTTAGAAAGAGAAATATCCGCGGGGCTACAACAACGTATTGGACCTGAATACGCCGGTCCTTTGGGAGTTCTTCAAGCTATAGCAGATGGGGTAAAACTTCTTTTCAAAGAAAATCTTCTTCCATCTAGAGGAGAAACTCGTTTATTCAGTATCGGACCATCCATAGCAGTCATATCAATTTTACTAAGTTATTCAGTAGTGCCTTTTGGCTATCGCCTTGTTTTAGCAGATCTCAATATGGGTGTTTTTTTATGGATTGCCATTTCAAGTATTGCTCCCATTGGACTTCTTATGTCAGGATACGGGTCAAATAATAAATATTCCTTTTTAGGTGGTCTACGAGCCGCTGCTCAATCGATTAGTTATGAAATACCATTAACTTTATGTGTGTTATCAATATCTCTACGTGTGATTCGTTGAAACATAAATTCGTCTCTATTCTTTTCTTTCGAGGAACGGGGCTGAATGAATTGAGTAGATATCTTCATTTTTTTATTCATTATTCGGATTGATGAACTAAATCAGATAGTTAGATGAGTGAAATAAAACGGCTTATATAAAAATTCGCAGTAAAAAGATTAAGTCTCATTTTCTATGTATAAGAGTTAAAGAGTTGAGCGGGAATAAACATAAACAGAAGATACCGTTTACCCCAAGATTGGTTAATTAGTCATCCTGACTTGAAACGGGCTCAAAGGATCAACCGTATTGAGTTTTCAATATCGTTTGTATGTCTTTTCATACATGTATTACCATAACATAATAACATAACGGGCGATTGAACAAAATCGAGTGGATGGTTAGAAACACCAAGATACGCAAAGGATTAGTAATGGATATTGTGTAAATTATCCAAAAGGACATTCCTTTATAATATACAAAGCAAAGAATACTAATTGGGGCTTTAAGTTAGTAGAAATGATCAGGCAGTACTTCCCACAATTCCGATTCAGAGTATGCTCCTATCCACTGATTAAATAAATTACTATTGGGAACGAAATAATCCTTTATTTGAWTWTGTMHGCCCCTCTTTTTTTTTTTTTCAGAAATAGAAAGAAGAATAGGAACAAAAAAAAAAGGAATACAATAGAAAAAGAATAAAAAAGATCTTTTTTATTCTTTCTTTCCTTTTATTTCCTATATCAATATTCATATCGACACAATTCGTGTCATAATTCATGAATTAATGTATAATTCTTTTTTTTAAGTGAAAACGGCGGGTTATTGATATCTTTACAAAGAGTATTTTATTGAAGAATTAAGTTATTACTCACCGAAGAAAAATTGAAATAATTATGGAAATTATTAAAGAAAGGAGGAGATCAATTCAGAAGTTCTTTTTTTATTAATTTTTTTATTATTTATTTCATTAAATATTAATTCAATACAGACAGAATTCAATTGGTCTAATTCGGGACCGTACGTTTGATCTTATCGATCTTATAAATAAACATATCAAGATAAAACGACCCGGTCCTTAGATTTATTTAAGGCCCTCAAGGAGCCGTATGAGGTGAAAATCTCATGTACGGTTCTGTAATAGCGATGGGACCAGTGGTGGTATCACCGACTATGATTATCTAATAGTTCAAGTACAGTTGATATAGTTGAGGCGCAATCAAAATATGGTTTGGGGGGATGGAATTTGTGGCGTCAACCTATAGGGTTTATCATTTTTCTAATTTCTTCCCTAGCAGAATGTGAGAGATTACCTTTTGATTTACCAGAAGCGGAAGAAGAATTAGTAGCAGGTTATCAAACCGAATACTCGGGTATCAAATTTGGTTTATTTTACGTTGCTTCCTATCTAAACCTATTAGTTTCTTCATTATTTGTAACAGTTCTTTACTTGGGGGGTTGGAATATCTCTATTCCAAATATATTTGGTTCGGAACTTTTTGATTTTGAAATAAATAAACGCTATGGAGTTTTTGGAGCGACAATCGGTATCTTTATTACATTAGCTAAAACTTATTTGTTCTTATTCATTCCTATCACAACAAGATGGACTTTACCTAGGCTAAGAATGGACCAACTGTTGAATCTTGGATGGAAATTTCTTTTACCTATTTCTCTCGGGAATCTATTATTAACAACTTCTTTCCAACTCTTTTCACTGTAAGGAAATATTCTATATTCACAACTTGGCTCAAACAAGAGAAATAAACAAACATAAAAATATTCATATATATATTCACGATATGTTCCCTATGGTAACTGGGTTCATGAATTATGGTCAACAAACGGTACGAGCTGCAAGGTACATTGGTCAAAGTTTCATGATTACCTTATCCCACGCAAATCGTTTACCTGTCACTATTCAATATCCTTATGAAAAACTAATCACCGCGGAGCGTTTCCGTGGTCGAATCCATTTTGAATTTGATAAATGTATTGCTTGTGAAGTATGCGTTCGTGTATGTCCTATAGATCTACCCGTCGTTGATTGGAAATTGGAAACTGATCTTCGCAAGAAACGATTGCTTAATTACAGTATAGATTTCGGAATCTGTATATTTTGTGGTAACTGCGTTGAGTATTGTCCAACAAATTGTTTATCAATGACTGAAGAATATGAACTTTCTACTTATGATCGTCACGAATTAAATTATAATCAAATTGCTTTGGGCCGTTTACCAATGTCAGTAATTGACGATTATACAATTCGAACAATTTTGAATTCGCCTCAAATAAAAAATAAGTAAATCCCTTTATTAAATATTAAAGAAAAATTTCGAATAGTTACTTTTTGATCTAAAGGAATGAGATTTCTTTCGTTTTGTTTGGTCAATACTTATAAATCCCAAATATTCGTTGGTTGGTAAGAATCCCGTCTTAATTTGGATTGAAAATTAATTAATTACTATCCATAGATTAGAGAATTATTTCGAAATAAAGTTTCGTATTCGAACTACTCTTTCAGATAAAGAATCCCATTAGTCCAATACTTGTACCCACATTAATTCACATCCCCTAGCCTTAGGATTTAATTCAATTAGGAATTGATTATAAATCATAAATAATTTTTTCTGGTCGGGTCTCAATAAGGTCATGAAAAACATTTCGATTTGTTTATCTCTTTTTACATATAATGGATTTGCCCGGACCAATACACGATTTTCTTTTAGTCTTTCTAGGATCGGGTCTTATATTAGGAGGTATAGGAGTAGTATTACTTCCCAACCCAATTTATTCCGCCTTTTCATTGGGGCTGGTTCTTGTTTGTATATCCTTATTCTATATTCTATTAAACTCTTATTTTGTAGCTACTGCACAACTCCTTATTTACGTGGGAGCTATAAATGTTTTAATCCTATTTGCTGTGATGTTCATGAATGGTTCAGAATATTACAAAGATTTTCATCTTTGGACCGTTGGGAGTGGGGTTACTTTGCTGGTTTGTACAAGTCTTTTTGTTTTCCTAATGACTACTATTACAGATACGTCATGGTACGGGATTATTTGGACTACAAGGTCAAACCAGATTATAGAGCAAGATTTGATAAGTAATAGTCAACAAATTGGAATTCATTTATCAACAGATTTTTTTCTTCCATTTGAATTCATTTCAATAATTCTTTTAGCCGCTTTGATCGGTGCAATTGCTGTGGCGCGCCAGTAATAAATCAATCTATAGAATTAGCAACGGCAATCCAACTGAAACTTCATTCTATGCTATCACATCCGTTTCTCTTCAATATATAATTAAAAAATTTTGATGTATAAAATAGAAATTCTTCTATTCGATGTATTACCGATATATTTCTATGTTCCGTACTTTTTATATTCTAGTCAATTGAACCCGTTGAATTGTTGTTCCTATTATATTGAAACGAATCAAAATTGAATTGATAAGGAGTTGGTCAATGATGCTCGAACATGTACTTGTTTTGAGTGCCTACTTATTTTCTATTGGTATCTATGGATTGATCACAAGTCGAAATATGGTTAGAGCTCTTATGTGTCTTGAACTTATACTGAATGCAGTTAATATAAATTTTGTAACATTTTCTGATTTTTTTGATAGTCGTCAATTAAAAGGAAATATTTTTTCCATTTTTGTTATAGCTATTGCAGCCGCTGAAGCAGCTATTGGACCAGCTATTGTTTCGTCAATTTATCGTAACAGAAAATCAACTCGTATTAATCAATCGAATTTGTTGAATAAATAGTATTCATCAAAGAAATGAGAATATTCATAAACTCGAATTAGCATGTATTATACATTATTATACATAATGTATCATCATGCTTGCGAAAATGGAAAAAATCAAAGTATCTTGGCTCCCTTCCACGAGTCGGTCCAGAAGTAGATTGATTAAAAAGGTTCTGGTAAATCATTGATTCATCTGGTGTCTAAATATACGATTCATTTCTAAGTTTACCAGATCGAAAATTTATGATATTCAAAAAATTTATAGATCCAATGTCACATTCAGTAAAGATTTATGATACGTGTATAGGGTGTACTCAATGTGTCCGAGCCTGCCCCACGGACGTATTAGAAATGATACCTTGGGACGGGTGTAAAGCTAAGCAAATTGCTTCTGCTCCAAGAACAGAGGACTGTGTCGGTTGTAAGAGATGTGAATCCGCCTGTCCAACGGATTTCTTGAGTGTTCGAGTTTATTTATGGCATGAAACAACTCGAAGTATGGGGCTAGCTTATTAATACGTTCCAGAAAACCCTACTTGAATATATTTGATTTTTTTTACTTTTACCGACAAAAACCCGCGCTCAAAATACAAAATACTATATTTTGATTTTTGAGCACGGGTTTTTCTGGTCCAAGCGTATCTTGTTTTTACCACGAATTATTTTCCTTGGTTAACGATAGTTGTAGTTTTGCCAATATCCGTGGGTTCCTTAATTTTCTTTCTCCCTCATAGAGGAAATAAAGTAATTAGGTGGTATACTATTTGTATCTGCATAATAGAACTACTTCTAACAACCTATACATTTGGTTATCATTTCCAATTGGACGATCCATTAATCCAACTGACAGAGAATTATAAATGGATCCATTTTTTTTCTTTTTACTGGAGGTTGGGAATAGATGGAATTTCTATTGGACCTATTTTACTGACAGGATTTATCACTACTTTAGCTACTTTAGCGGCTCGGCCAGTTACTCGCGATTCCCGATTATTCCATTTCCTGATGTTAGCAATGTATAGCGGTCAAATAGGACCATTTTCTTCTCAAGACCTTTTACTTTTTTTCATCATGTGGGAGTTAGAATTAATTCCAGTTTACCTACTTCTATCCATGTGGGGAGGAAAGAAACGTTTGTATTCAGCTACAAAATTTATTTTGTACACCGCAGGAAGTTCTGTTTTTTTATTAATCGGAGTTCTAGGTATTGGTTTATATGGTTCTAATGAACCAACATTCAATTTTGAAACATCAGCTAATCAATCGTATCCTGTAGCGCTGGAAATTTTATTTTATATTGGATTTTTTATTGCTTTTGCTGTCAAATCACCGATTATACCCTTACATACATGGTTACCAGACACCCACGGAGAGGCACATTACAGTACTTGTATGCTTCTAGCCGGAATCTTATTAAAAATGGGAGCGTATGGATTGGTTCGGATAAATATGGAATTATTCCCTCACGCTCATTCTATATTTTCTCCCTGGTTGATCATAGTAGGCACAATTCAAATAATCTATGCAGCTTCAACGTCTCCAGGGCAACGTAATTTAAAAAAAAGAATAGCTTATTCCTCCGTATCTCATATGGGTTTCATAATTATTGGAATTGGTTCTATAAGCGATACAGGACTCAACGGGGCCATTTTACAAATAATCTCTCATGGATTTATTGGCGCTGCGCTTTTTTTCTTGGCAGGAACGAGTTATGATAGAATACGTCTTGTTTATCTCGACGAAATGGGCGGAATGGCTATTGCAATTCCAAAAATATTCACGACTTTCAGTATCTTGTCGATGGCTTCTCTTGCATTACCGGGTATGAGCGGTTTTGTTGCAGAATTGATAGTATTTTTTGGAATCCTTACTAGCCAAAAATTTCTTTTAATGACAAAAATAGTAATTACTTTTGTAATGGCAATTGGAATGATATTAACTCCTATTTATTCGTTATCTATGTTACGCCAGATGTTCTATGGATACAAGCTTTTTAATGCCCCCAATTCTTATTTTTTTGATTCTGGGCCACGAGAGTTATTTGTTTCAATCTCTATACTTCTACCTGTAATAGCTATTGGTATTTATCCGGATTTCGTTTTCTCACTATCAGTTGAGAAGGTTGAAGCTATTCTATCTAATTTTTTTAGCGATAGTTTTCCTTAAGAAATCAAAACATCAAAAAGAAATCCTATGATTTTGAAAATTGGTCGTTGTAAAATGAAAAAAAAAAACTTTTCTTTTCTTAAGTTCAAGTAAAATAAAAAAATGAATTGGAATTCTATTTTAACTAGAAATGTAAGCCGTTGAGAATCCTTTGAATTTGAATCAAGTAATGAAAATGAAGTGATTCAGGGGATTCTCAATAGCTTACACGAAGTTTTCTTATATATATATGCTTACGTTGTCCTATGTTTGTATTCGTCAAATCCGTTCTTCAATTCAATTAGATGTTAATGGAAATGAACCATAACTGTGGAACCCTATTCCTAATAGATTAACTCCAAAATAGCATATCCAAATTATGAGAAAGCCCATCGAGGCCACAATTGCGGAATTTAGACTTTCAAAAACTTTTCGAGTATGTAAATAAATCGCAAATATAGTCCAAGTAATAAAAGCCCAAGTCTCTTTGGGATCCCAATTCCAATATGACCCCCATGCTTCATTAGCCCACACCGCTCCCGAAAGAATACCTATGGTTAAAAAAATAAACCCTAGGCTAATAATACGATAACTCCAAAGATCTAATTGTTGAATTAATTGAGATCTGTAATAATTACTAGAAGAACGAAACGAAGTCTTTCGTAAAACACAGGTTCTTTCACTCGCGTATTGAATCTTTCCGAAGGAAAATGGTTCATTTCTGAAGTTCTTGCTTTTACTAATACTAAAAATCTTTATGAATTTTCGAAATGTAATGACTAGAAGAGCTAGTGATAATAATGATCCGCACAAAAGGGCCGCATAGCCTAAGACCATCATACTTACGTGCATCATTAACCAATGGGATTGAAGAGCAGGGACTAATATTGCAGATTGATGCGTTTCGGTTAAAAGACCCGAAGTAGCAAAACCTTGGGTAAAAATAGCACTTGGGGCGGTTATTGCGTTTAAATTGAAACGGTTTTTTTTTTTATTAAAGTAGGGAACCAGATGAATAATGGAGAAACTCCATGAAAGAAAGATTAATGATTCATATAAATCACTTAATGGTAAATGTCCCAAATAAATCCAACGGGTAAATAATAATCCTGTTATACAGAAAAAAGTAGCTAGCATGCCTTTTTCGGACGAATCAGATAGCCCTACGATTTCATCGACTAATAAGGTTATTAAATGCACTGTAATTACAATTGAAACGACCGAAAAGGATATATGAGTTAATATATGCTCTAAAGTTGAAAATATCATAAAATTTGAATTTAAAAATTAAAAACAAGGAAGGTCTTTCAATTACAATTATAGGAATTGAAATTGGATTCATTATAGGATTTCGTTTTAATAGGACTTACTCCTTTAGTTTAGAAAATGCCATGCCGCCACTCGGACTCGAACCGAGATGCTCTAGCACTGCTTCCTAAGAGCAGCGTGTCTACCGATTTCACCATAGCGGCTTGCTCGAAACCATACTAACCCTTTTTTATTCAATCGTCGAGTAGGAAACTTTTTAATTGATGAATAAAAACTTGTTTAAAAATTAGGGATTTGAATGGACCAATTTCAGTAATAATCCTTCTTTTTATCATTTAATTTATTATACAATTCAATTTTTTATTAGGATGTCGATTTTATTTAACTTAACACCGGGGGTTTCCTAATTTTTTTGTTTATGCTCTACTAAAATGGAACTGTTGTACCTAGATAGTTCTGACTTCAATCCAGAGATAAAATTCAAAAAAGTTATTTCTAATTGGCATTTTTTAACGATTCATTTCTCATTTAATTTATCTGATTTTATGAATCGAAAAAAAAAGGATCCCTGAAGAAAAAAGGGTTTTTTATATCACAATGTTAGCGATACACTCAATAGATTTATGTAAATATTTGCATAGCTTTACATTAATCGTCGGGGTTTTAATTATGTAGAGAATTTGCTTTAAGATTTTTAGCAAATCAATTAAATATTGTTAGGTATTGGGCCAAACATACAAGCATATCATAGAATAATAATTTTCGATTTATATCATAATTGTACCGTTCATTACCTTATTTCAACAAATTCAACAAAATATTTTAATTTGATAAATTAAGATATATCTTGATTGATCCTCCAATCGAAACATAAGATCAAAAAAAATTCCTTAAAACCAGCATGTTCTTTGTATAATCACCGAAAAAAGGTAACGAGGTTATTAATTGGATGAAAAGTTAGGGATATATGGTGATATGAATTTAGAGAAATACTAAATAATGGTTTAGAAAATGATAAAACACATTTTAAACTTAATCAATTAGTTTCAATAATCCATTAATTTTTACCAAAAATATTCTACCCGCTCTTCTATATTCTCTAGTATTCGAAATATATTCTAATATATAGTGTAAAATAATAGAAATAACAAAGACAAAACTTTGTTATTTTTGTTATTATCGAATTCTAAAAAATCGATGGGGAAAAAAAAATCCCCATCCTGGAAATGATCAAACATACTAAAAAGAAAGGCGAAACCTTGCGTTTATTCTTTTTTCAAACAAAAAAACCGATTTTCGAATTCATTAGATAAAACTTTTTTGATTCTATTATATAAAATATAAAGAGAAAAAGAATTTCAATTTCTTATTATATTAATATTGATATTGATCGGATCAAAACATTAAAGAATCGAAATTATTCCTTTTATTTCTATTATTATTATTTTATTAGAAAGGCATAATCGAAATAAATTCTTATTTTTATTATCAATTTGATAAATTATCCTATTTTTCTAACTTATAAAAAAAAAAATACATTATAAACATTATAAAAAACTTCAAATGAAAAACAAACTAAACTAGACTCTTTTTCGAGCCGGACCAATTCCGATTTTTCCAACCTTTGATTATTTATTTGTCGCACAAAAAAAACTTTTTGAACTTCTCGTAGAAAGAGATTTCGCTAACGAAAAAGCTTTCAATGCTACCCAATACCCCTTCCTTTTCCAAATATTTTTACGAATTCGTTTTTTTGATATAGAGGTGCGTTTTTTTGGAACTGCCATTAAAGAATTCTAATAGGTTATTTATTGCTATAGTTGGATGTCAAAGACATCTATTGTTCCAACCCAATTGCTCTTTACTATATAATTCTAATTATCTATCTATTTTTTTCTAGATTGTATTCCCTTGATAAAAATATGGATATAGAAAAATCGCATAAAATATTACCAGAAACATAAATTTTATGTTATTCTTTAAAAAAAATAAAAAAAAAAAAAAATTATTTTTCTATTAATTGAATTGATCAAGTTCGAGAAAAGAATACATCTAATTTTCATTTAAAAATTGGAATGAGACAGGATAGATTATTTTATAAAAATAAAAACGATTTTAGGAATTCCATTTTTTCATTTTTTGTATCTTCATATGATTTGACTTAATAATTAAACCAAAGTACTTTGGTTTTTTTTTCACGAGTACCTCGGCCATATCATTTCACCAATTCTAACCTCGTGTTTTGAAATAAACTATTTGAGGTAGTTGAATCAGAATAATTTAATTAAAGCCAGAAAATTCTATTTAAGGTTTGTATGTCTTAACTTTTTATTATTTATTAACCGACCCCTTTCAAAAGAAATAAGAGCCGATGAATCAGAAACAATTAATTAAGAGAAATTTTTTTTTTATGGAATATACATATCAATACTCATGGATCATACCTTTCATTCCCCTTCCAACCCCTTTGTTAGTAGGAGTAGGACTTCTACTTTTTCCGACGGCAATAAAAAACCTTCGTCGTATGTGGGTTTTTCCTAGTGTTTTACTGTTAAGTATAGTTATGGTTTTTTCAGCTCATATATTTATTCAACAAATAAATAATAGTTCTATCTATCTATATGGATGGTCTTGGACCATCCATAATGATTTTTCTTTAGAATTTGGCTATTTAATTGATCCCCTTACTTCTCTTATGTTAATATTAATCACTACTGTTGGAATTATGGTTCTGATTTATAGTGATAATTATATGGCTCATGATCGGGGATATTTGAGGTTTTTTGCTTATATGAGTTTTTCTAATACTTCAATGTTAGGATTAGTTACTAGTTCAAATTTGATACAAATTTATTTTTTTTGGGAATTGGTTGGAATGTGTTCTTATCTATTAATAGGCTTTTGGTTCACACGACCTATTGCGGCGAATGCTTGTCAAAAAGCGTTTGTAACTAACCGCGTAGGGGATTTTGGTTTATTATTAGGAATTTTGGGTTTTTATTGGATAACGGGTAGTTTAGAATTTCGGGATTTGTTCGAAATATTCAATAACGTGGTTTATAATAATGAAGTTAATTTTTTATTTGTTACTTTGTGTGCCTTTCTATTATTTGCCGGTGCAATTGCGAAATCTGCCCAA